CAACTGGAACGTTTTATACTTCAGGAGAAATGATAAAAAAAAGAAAAGAAATGGATAATTCTTATTTTTGATTCTTTAGTCAATTTTATTCTTTAATTAAAAATTAAATTTTTAAGAAATTCTATAACTATAAATAGAAGTATAGTAAGTTAAGTATATATAATAGAAAGAAGTATATAACTAATATCTGTTTAATATTAAATCTTAAAGCATTCAGAATTTCTTTCTTATCTTTTTTCTAATTTTTCTAAATAGAATAAAAATATATTCTATATAATATTCTATATAATATATAGAAATGGAAATAATAAATAAATATCAATCTATTTATATCTATATTGATATTGCGTCCAATAGGATTTGAACCTATACCAAAGGTTTAGAAGACCTATGTCCTATCCATTAGACAATGGACGCTTTTCGCTTTTTTTTACTTTCCAATTGTTCAAAAAAAAAATGGGCGAAATCTTTTTAGCAATTGTGTATTGAAGTGAATTCACTTCAATACACAATTGCTATTAGACAATTCTAATAGAGAAAATTGTCTCTAATAAAAAAGCAAAAAGGGCAATTTTGAATTTAGAGCGGGTAGCGGGAATCGAACCCGCATCGTTAGCTTGGAAGGCTAAGGGTTTTAGTCGACGTCGATTGATCATTTTTTTATTTTTAACGTCTCTAATTCAAAACCGAACATGAAACTTTGGTTTCATTCGGCTCCTTTATGATGGATGGAGAAATTCCCAAATAAAATTTTTAAAAAAGACGGGAACGAAATCAAAAAAAAAATTCGACCCATAACATCTACGTTAGCTTTTTTTCCGTCTGGGTGCTTTCACCGAAAATTTTGCTTTCTAGATGATCCTTCTAGAAGATAGAAAAGGAGAACTCGAACAATCTTTCTAGTTACTTCGTTCTTTATTTCTATTTAACGGAATCCTTAGGAAAAGTATTTTGTTTCCACCGAGCTAAAACAATATAATATGTCGATGTCTTTAGTAAACCAAAGTTCTCGTTTAATAGCTATTTTGCTTCAATTTTTGCTATACCAAACAATAAATAGAACTGAAGATTTAGTTACGATTAGAAAGAAACTTTTCTGGCTTTATCCATGGATCCTCTTGTTATACTTATTGAATTGTAAATAGTCATCCAATTCAAAAATTATGTTTCGGAATTTCATAATCCAAATTTATAATTGATTAGAGTCTTTGGATACAAATTACGAGAATCTATAATCTTCCTTGAATTTTTCATTGAAAGGTAAAGGACTAAATCCTTTTAAGAAATAAAGTTTTTTATCGGAATATTAATAAAACCGAGAGACCCTTTAACTATTAAAGGGGTTAAAGGAACGAATCACACTTTTACCACTAAACTATACCCGCTACAATGCAATTATTGTATATAAATTGACCTTTTGTCGAACAAAGTAATCGGGAGTGTAATAAAAAAATCTGAAAAAAAAATTAGAAAATTCTAGCGTTGACGCGTAGACTTAATAAAATTAGTCAAAGCGGGATTCCTTTTTTTTTTTTCAATTTCAGATCTTTTTTGTCTAAAAATCCATCGGATGAGTCTTTTTAACTTTAACTTTAACAAAAAAAGGCCCGGCTGGGGACTGACCAGGCCAGGCTATTAAAATAAAAAAGATCTTTTACTTGTGTTTGGACGAGACAAAATCAAAAAAGGATTCTCTATTTCTATTATTGTGGTTTTCTTTTTTTTCTCTTTCGAGTTCGAGCCTTTTCTTTGTCTAATCTTTATCTAAATTTTTTATGTAAATAGAATTACTGAGAAAGTTCTATAAAAAAAGTTATGTTATATAATAGTAATATATATATATATTTTCTATATTTATATATATAATAAAAAAGAAATTTTCTATATTTTCTATATTTATATATATAATAAAATATAGAAAATGAAAAAATAGATATAATATAAAGAATAATCTATACAAAAAAAGAACGTTTTTTAAGAATAAAGTGGAGAAGGTTTTTTTTCAAGCCGTTTTTTGTCTAATGGGTATCCCTTTTCGATTAGGAGAGATGGCTGAGTGGACTAAAGCGTTGGATTGCTAATCCATTGTACGAGTTAATCGTACCGAGGGTTCGAATCCCTCTCTTTCCCTTTCTCCTTTTGATGATGTGTAATAGATAAAATCCTAATAAAATTCGAGCATTTCCACTAATTAAATAAAGTAATAAAAAACCTTTCTTTTTTATTCTTCACGTCCCGGATTACGTCCTGGATCATTAGATAGGAATCCAAATATGAAGAGAGAAACAAAGAATATAACTACAGTGTATACAAAAAGTTTGAGAGTAAGCATTACACAATCTCCAAGATCTTACTTTTTTTTTCAAAAAAAAAAAGAGAATAGATTCTCTATTTTTATACCAAATATCTAATTTTGATACCAATAAATCAAGTGATTTCTTTTTTTCTAGAAAAAAAAGAAAAAAAGGTTTCAGAAAGTCATTTGTAATAAGATAATAATCGAGTCTTTCATATTCAAACAGATTTGCATACCAACAGCTAGATATTTTTTTTTTTGTGCACTCGAATCTAATTAGGTTCTTTCATTTAGGGAAAAGAGGATAAAATTTAGGAAATAGAATGATCCATATTTAGTACGGCTACCAAAAAAATGCAATGTTTGAATTTAGAGTTCGTTCCTATGTCAAGATTTTTTTGATCTTTTGAATTGTTGTAAGACTAAAAAGAAAAATAGTGAATTTTTCTAAGATAGTATTAAGAATTTCATCGAAAACTTACAGCTGCTTGCCAAACAAAGGCTAAGAGAAGAAAGAAAAGAGGTATTACGGGCATAACATCTACGATTGGATTCAAAAAGGCGTAGGCCTCCGGCAATTTGGCGACTAAAAAAGTGCTTGAAAAAAGGGCAGAATTAAAACAAATACAGATCAAATTAAATATATTAAGCATAACAAAAATTGGTGTTCTTGTGGATAATTTAATTTTGATTGAGTTATTAATATATTTTTTATATAAGGAAAAAAATAAAGAAAGATAGTCTAAAAAGACTTTGTTGAACTTACTCAATCAAAAATCCTTTCATTCTCTTATGAGAATTAAAGAAATAATATTTTCATACAATATCTTAATTGAATTCTATGTAATGATCAATAAAGTAAGTTTGATTTGCTATCTACACGTGTCAAAACTCTAGCACCAATGTAATCTATATTTCATTTTGGCTGAAATTGAATTGACGAACAACCAATAGCAATATTACTCTTTTAGTAGTCTTGAATAAAAATCGAAATGGGGCGTAGCCAAGCGGTAAGGCAACGGGTTTTGGTCCCGCTATTCGGAGGTTCGAATCCTTCCGTCCCAGAGTACAGTCATTACGGAATCAATCTTCTATTGCCTTTGTACACCATCTTTCTCTTTCTGTTTAAAAATCCAATATTTTTTAAGAATAAAATATTGAAATGAAAAGAAGAATCAACTTATTTTTCATCATTTCAACCGAATTCAAAAAAATATATTAAGTCTATTAAGTAAGGTAGAACCGTAGATTCTAAGAGTTTTAATTAAAAAATCTATATTTATATATATAAATATAGATTTCTATTCAAATTTAGATTTTACATATATACAATCTAATATGGGATTCATTTGAATTCTGATTGAACCTTTTACGCATAAATTCACTATTCCATTCATAGAGAAAGAAAAAGTATAGATAAAGAAAAAGTATAGATTACGATATACTGATTGAACTATGACTATTCATGATTCCATAATTGAATCAATTACACAAACTAAAGGAATGTTATGGTAAAACTTCGTTTAAAACGATGTGGTAGAAAGCAACGTGCGACTTGAATTGAAGGACATGATCTGCTGTGGATTTTTTGATCCGCCACTTTTTATATAGGAATAGAGGTGCTCTTGGCTCGACATTTTGTGTTCTATTTTACTAGAGTCTTACACTTTTTTTGAATATAAAAAAGAGTACAGGATGGAGCTCGAGGAGAATAGAAAGTTTTTATTTCTTTCGCAGGAGTAAGGATCTAGGGTTAGTGCGAATCAATAAGTTGGAACAACTTCGTAAGTCTTTTTATTTTTATATTGAAAAAAAAGCCCTTTCAAGTAATTTTACAATGGAAAAGGCATTTTTCTTAAAATTGTAAAATTCTTTGAATCAAAAGTCTATCATGCGTGAATCAAGCGTTTGTATGAGTCTTTGATAGAAAGAAAAGAAATCATAAACAAAATAAGGGGCTTGTTGCTGCCCTTTTTTAATAAAACGATTAAAGATCACCGAAGTCATGTCTAAACCCAAAGATTCAAAGTAAGGATAAAGAATCCTGAAACAAGGAAATCCAGTTTTCAATTGTTTGAACAACTAGATCAGAATGAAGAATCAAAATTGATTCTAAAAAATGAGACAAACAAAAAAAGGGTTAGAGACTACTCAATAAAAAGAGTACTTAAGGATTCTCTGTTGAGATATTTGAGAGTTATTGAACTTGAGTTACGAGAGTACGAATGTTACGAATACTTTTTATGAAAAAACATATTTAGGGTTTCAATACTGGTTAATTTATTTAATGTTTTTATTAATCTATTTAATATTTGAATTTTATACAGAGAGTTCACTTCTACTCATTGAATTTTTTTTTCTCGAGCCGTACGAGGCCAAAGCCTCTTATACGTTTCTAGGGGGGGGTATTATTCATATACATCTATCCCAATGAGCCGTTTATCGAATCGTTGCAATTGATGTTCGATCCCGAAGAGAAGGAAGAGATCTTCGGAAAGTGGGTTTTTATGATCCGATAACTAATCAAACTTATTTAAATCTTCCTGCTATTCTCGATTTCCTTAAAAAAGGCGCTCAACCAACAAGAACAGTTCATGATATTTCAAAGAAGGCAGGAATTTTTACGGAATGAAGTCTTAATAAAACGAAATTGAATTAATTAAATATAAAAAAGAGGATGTGAAAGATTCGTATATAGCTTGGTATCAAATTTTATCTACTCTTTTCTTTCCTCCTCTTTCGCTTCCATCATATTTATTTTGATTTATTAGAATTTATATTTATTTTTAGTATTCGTCCTAAGGTACGAATACTAAAAAATACCCTGCTAACAACTACTATGTTTTATAATCATAAACAAATTTATGAAAATAATTTTGGATCTATAAAAATTCTAATTTTTGTATAAATAGAAAATTTTACTGTATAGAAAATAATACTGTATAGAAAATAATATATTCATTCTGAATCAAAATCATATATATATTAATATATTATTTTCTAAATATATCTATTATTATATGAATAATTTATTCATTATTCATAAAAATTTAAAGGCCATAAAAAATGGGTCTAAAAAAGGATAAAAAGATTTGAGATTACCCTACTTGACTTCGTTTTCATTCATTGTATGAACTAACAAACCAAGGGGTTAAGCTTTTTTATTGATTTTTTTCTATTCTTTGCGCTATATTAAAAATTCACAATCATATTGACAACAGTGTATCGACCAAATATAATTCTCTCATAGAGAAATGGATCTATTTATCCCTGACGCACACATGACTGGATTTTTCTTTTTTTCTTTATTCTGGTTGTATCTACATATTTGCAGTATTTTCTTTTTTTTTGGGGGGGGGTTGCTAACTCAACGGTAGAGTACTCGGCTTTTAAGTGCGACTAGCATCTTTTACACATTTGTATGAAGAAAAGGATTCGTCCAGATCTGCGGTAGAGTTTGTAAGACCACGACTGATCCTGAAAGGAATGAATGGAAAAAATAGCATGTCGTATCAAGGGAGAATTCAGATAACATTTTTTTGCTTGCCTGATCGGTACAACCTTGTTTTCAGTGTCGACAAAAAAAAAAAAAACGAATTTCAATTTGGGTCGCGTGAATAAATATAAATGGATGGATAAAAAAACCAGTTTTCCCGATTCCAGGAAAAAAAAGAAACGAGCTTCCATTCGTAATTTGAAAAATTACCCGATCTAATTAAATGTTAAAAATAGATTAGTGCCTAATACGGGTATGGGAAGAAATTTTTTCTTGCATGTTATTATCAATTTTTTCATGAGTCCTAATTATTTTTTCCCCAGTCCGTTTGGATTAGGTTGGAGATGGGTGTGTAAAAGAAGCAGTATATTGATACAAAAATATATATATTTCCAAAATCAAAAGAGCGATTAGGTTAAAAAATAAAGGATTTCTAATCATCTTGTTTTGTTATTCTATAATATAACGAACAGAAACCTATTAAAGATAGAGAATCCGGTTAGCAGTCTACCTGTTTATGAGGTATCTATTGCTTTCGTAATCTAATACCTTATTTTGACTGTATCGCACTATGTGTCATTTCAGAACTCAAGAAAATCAAGACTTTACTTTTAGTTCAAATCAAATTTCAATCCAAATGGAGAAATTTCAAGGATATTTCAAGTTCGATGGGGCTCGGCAACAGAGTTTTCTATATCCACTTTTTTTTCGGGAGTATATTTATGTACTTGCTTATGATCACGGTTTAAATAGATTAAATAGAAATCGCTCTATTTTCTTGGAAAATGCGGATTATGACAAAAAATATAGTTCATTAATTGTGAAACGCTTAATTTTGCGAATGTATGAACAGAATCGTTTGATTATTCCTACTAAGGATTTGAACCAAAATTGCTTTTTGGGGCATACCAATCTTTTCTATTATCAAATGATATCTGTTTTATTTACAGTGATTGTAGAAATTCCATTTTCCCTAAGATTAGGATCCTCTTTTGAAGGCAACCAATTAAAAAAATCTTATAATTTACAATCAATTCATTCAATATTTCCCTTTTTAGAAGACAAATTCTCACATTTTAATTATGTGTTAGATGTACTAATACCTTACCCCATCCATCTAGAAATCTTGGTTCAAACCCTACGTTACCGGGTAAAAGATGCCTCTTCTTTGCATTTTTTTCGGTTTTGTCTATACGAGTATTGCAATTGGAAGAATTTTGATATAAAAAAAAAATTAATTTTGAATCCAAGATTTTTCTTGTTCTTATATAATTCTCATGTATGTGAATACGAATCCATCTTTTTTTTTCTACGCATGCGGTCTTCTCATTTACGATCAACATCTTATGAAGTCCTTTTTGAGCGAATTTTATTCTATGGAAAAATACAACATTTTTTAAAAGTCTTTGTTAATAATTTTCCGGCGATCCTAGGGTTGCTCAAGGATCCTTTCCTACATTATGTTAGATATCACGGAAAATTTATTCTGGCAACAAAGGATACGCCGCTTCTGATGAATAAATGGAAATATTATTTTGTTAATTTATGGCAATGTTATTTTTCCGTATGGTTTCAATCGGAAAAGGTCAATATAAATCAATTATCTAAAGATAATTTAGAGTTTCTGGGTTATCTGTCAAGTTTGCGATTAAATCCTTTAGTGGTACGTAGTCAAATGCTAGAAAACTCATTTCTAATAGATAATGTT